CAGGCCCAGATGGAGCGGAGAAGAGAGATGCTCCACCGGGCCTGCCTTATTGGTTATTCAATCAATGGAAACTATGAGGGATCACCTGCTTTTTATTCGTATCCGGGATCCGGATCGAAAGGCTACGATACACCCGGCCCGCCTGCTCAGCTTCTTTCATTTGTCATTGATGGCTCGGCATCACCACTGCTTGTAGAAGTATTCACTTCTGTGGGTTCCATGGTTCTGCTTCCGATGCCGCTCCCACTGGAGATTCAGGGAGACCGGGATAGGGATCAGATGCTTGCTCTATCCTTCCCTCATTCGCGGAAACAGGGCAGTGAGACGATGTTGGATCGGGATTCCTTCCATTTGGAAAAGAAGAAAGAGCTGGCCCAGCCTCGTATGGAGCTTCCCCCCTTCCATTCGATGCAGAGGCAGTGGAGACCTTTTGTACACTCTTTTAGGTTCCGTGGAGTCAGGGCCAGAGACTCTCTATGTAGTACTGCAGTTTCATGGTGTTCCGTCACGTAGGCCCAAGCGGAGGAGCAAACAGAAGATGAAAAGCCTACGTGCGCCACTAGCTAACAGAGGAGCTAACATACTGAAGCTACAGGAGACTGACGGAACGGAACTAGAATCTTGACGGTACGTGCCTATCACTTCAGTCGTAAATTAGGAAAGTGAGTGGTTCCATCAAGCTGTACAAACCTTGATTCAGTTGAGTGGGGGGTGATACCTACTTTCAATTAATTAAAAACGTGAGTAGCCGCCTTCTGTTTGGTCTTTAGTTCAGTTTGACTCTTTGCTAGATGCTTTAGCCGTAGAAGCTAAGTGACTATTACGAGGGTGGGCGGGAGGTAACTCAATTGGATATCTAGTTCGCAAAAATCATTAGCGGAGGTTCGATTCCTCAGTGATTTTGTTTGCCAGCTGTTGTTCAAAGGGCTTGCCCCTAAGGGCACGGAATAGAGAAGGTACAAAAAAGTGGCGATCGTGGCCTGGCTTGCTGACTGGGCCAAAAAGCTGGTGCATCGCTAAATATTAATGAATTCCGTTCGTGTTAGCTATACGATAGTTATTTAGTTATTTCTGGTGAACCCTAGCCAATTCCATCATACCGGAAGAAGCCAAAGGCAAAGAAGTCTAGAAACTTATCCGACGACATCATATGTTAAAGATAGTCTCGTCGTGTTCAGGCGGCTAAGCTTACCAGCAATAGAACTACTTAAAGTAGGCTGTTCGCTCTCTGCCCGTCGGTTTGATCCCAATGAGGGAGCTCAAAGCAACCAGAGTTTCTGCCTCCACAAAACCAGTTCCTATCTTTCCTTTCGAAGCGGTATATGCGAGACTTTTAAGATCTAGCTCTTTTCCGGGCAAATGATTCAAATGAGAGCTGTGGAACACATGCATAACTGGATTAGCTTACTATTGATGATAGGGCCCAAGGAACAGAGGCACCAGACTTTGTAAAGTAAAGGGGGTTTCTCTCTCTAAAACAGAAACAGAATAGGAGACTCAGATCTAGGCCTTTCGGGCAGGCGATCCCAACATATGACAGACCAGGGCAGCAGCCGAGGTTAGGGATCTTGCCATTGGATTTAACGCGGCGCAACGGGGTCTAAAATAGGCTGTTTTGGGACTTTCAAAGGCAGCAAGCAGTAGATATGTGTTTACGAGACCGAGGTCAATGCATGAAAAACAAAAATGGGCCACTTGCTGGTTCATCCAATCGCAAGACGAAAGAAGAGGTATAGTTTTCCAACCGGAAGAAGAATTCGTGCAGAGGCAGCTAAAGAGCTCTAAAGCATTGGCTTGCCCCTCATGGATACGGTAGCTCTCTAGATAGCTTCTATGCCTTTCAGTTTCAAACTAAACAGAGGAGGTAACTCAAATTGGAAGAGGAGTGGAAGTAGCTCAACTGACAAGGAAGAGGAGGCAGCCAAAGGCCATTAAACCTCGATAATTGGTTAGACCAGACAGGAATAGAAAAGAAATTCATTGGTTGTTACAATCTACGTTTGGGGGATGTCTTGGCTTTGTGATTGACAGATATAGATTCATCTCCACCCTTCGCGGGGCTCTCCTTTTAGTAAGAATTTGTGCATGAGCTACTTAGTGGTTAGCCGAGCTAGTTACTCACTCCATGGCATGATGGGAAAAGCCCTCTTCTGATGGTTGAGCGGGTAAAGCCCTTATGCTTGAAAAGAGTGAACCGGGCGTAGCGTAGAGGCTGCCAAGAGAGCTTTAAACCTCTATCTTACACCTATTGGTATTGGCAGGAGATGTAAATACTTCCTTTCGGGTTATTGGCCTCTGGAACAAAAGTCATAGGATGCTAGCTAGATTGATTGGTAGATTAGAGGTCTTCCGTCTAGCCTCTTGCTCCTTATCTCAGACAGAGCACAACGGGTAAGGAAAGTGCTGTTAGGCCGGAGTGTCTTTTTCTTCAGGGAGAGGCTCGTCGAGCAGCATTTGGTGATTTCATTATCCGAGAGTGGGACGAAGTCTTTCTTTTCCTTTTTAATTCTTAAAAAAAAGTATCCGCATTCAGTCTCTCAACTGAGATCTACGACATTTCCTCTAACCTTTGGTAATGTAAGCTAATCCAATAATGGAACTACGGAATCTGTAGCATGTTTACCCAACCTCTGCCCTTTAGATAATGCATCCGATGGAAGAAGGCTAGCTTTCGTTAGGGAATTTCTCATCACAGAAGGAACGAAGTAGCTTGATCGAAGATAAGAGAGAGAGGATAAACCCATACGGGATGATATGATAGTACTTTATAGCACAGTTTACCTGTCATTGATAGGGGCCTGGTATTATGGTTGAGCAAGTAAACAACTACCTTGATTTCAAAGCGCAACCGCTGTTCAAAGAATATCAATGCGGCGGGAGTATAACAACGGCATTAATAATTAGAATTCGGAAACCTTTGTCATTCAAGTCCAAGCCCACCCCACTCAAGCTCTCTCGAAAAAAGCTTAGCCATCGTAGAGCGGTCGACCTAAACGAGAATGGATACGGCACGAGAGACGATACGGACGAGTCATAAGCGCGGTCGGGGGTCCCATCCCTTTTGCAGGGAATGGGTTTTTCCGGTTGTTTGTTCCTTGGTCGAAACATCGGGCACCGACTCATTGAAAGAGCAAAACTTTTCTGTAGGATATATGTGGTTGCACCGGAACTACTCTACTTTTTGGAGGGGCTCATCAAGCGCTTTCTCCAACTTGCTCGCGGGTTGGCCCAATTTATTCTTATCTATATTCCTCAACTGGTACTTGATCGTCATTATGTGAGAATCCCCTTTCTTTTGAAACGGAGTCTAACTCTCCCTCGAGTTCACTTCCATTAAAGATACCGAACCAAGTCTCTACTAAAGTGAAATCCGCCCCTTTGAATTCATAAGGATAAGGATGAGCAGAGCGAAGTCGTGTTGTCAATGGATTTCCTTTCGCTAGAAAAGCAGGATGGGGGGCTGTAGAATGACTTTCCCTGGCTGAGGCACTCCTCGATGAGTGAATTGAGTGAGTTGGTTTGCCTGTGCTTCAATCAGATCTGAACCAATGGCAACGGCAAGCGCTAGCCTAAATCAATATTATGTTTTTCTTTCGTTTACCGGCTCGATCATAGAGAGATGGGTTTTAAAGAAAATGGTCCAAGTCCAGATCTTGCAGTTGGAGCTGCCCAAAGACAGCGGGCAGGTTGACTGATCGACCAAAGAGGGAATATGCAAGATTTCGACCAAGAAGCGAAAGTTCACTCACGTAACTCGAGATGAGCTAATTCAATCCTTGCGTTGAGGTACGCATGAATTCACTCCCCACTCCAGGAAGTGCGCGACTCAATGTCAACTTCAACTAACGTCGAACCCCGCTCGGAACGAGCAAATTCCTTGCGCCAAGTTATGCCGGAATGAACTCTTACCTGAATTCACTCCCCCCTTTAGATAGCGAGAAAGGGGTCGTAGGTGAATCTCTCCATATAGTAAATGCCTTATTCCGGGGGCTTTCAGTCACGTCTTCGTTTTTGCTAGTTTGGTCATTGACCCTTTAGCCTACCTTTCGTTTATGTACTACAATTCCAGAACCCTTTGCTTGTGTTTGTCAGCACCTTACCTCAACTGTAAGTAAAAAGAAGGCGCATACATTTCGATACGAAAAACTCCAACACCAGACACTGCGGGAAAAAGCTCAAAAAGAAGGGGGACTTCCGAGAAAGCCTCAATAAGCTAATCCTTCAGTTAGGGAGATACCCGTATGGGTGTACTTACACAAACTTGACTCTTAGAACCAACCCCGGGGTTGTAGGCAACTGGGATCACGTTTCAGTACAAAGAAATTGGTAATAGAATTCGGTTGTTGAATCAGATGTCCTGCTACTATAAAAAAGAACGATGCCCTGGGTCTGCAGCTCTTTCCTCGATATGTGGGGTGAGATCTATTCTCGTCCCATTTTCCGAAAAACAGATATTTTCTCTTATTGCGCAAAATAGGACGAGAATGCTCTGTTCTTGTTTTCTTGTCTTTTTTCCGAGGAAGTAGCCCCAGCTTGCCTGGTTTACCGGTCCCAGGTCATTCTGCCATACGAATTTATGAAAAAATTCCACGAACCGACCTTTTTGCGAGACTACTATTATGGCGCTGAATGTGCCGATACTCTATCTATGTCTATTTCCCTCGTTGAATGGCCCTTGCCTGTCGTCGGAGTTACCAGAGTGAACGGGGTTCGAGGAAACTACTTACTAATAGATAGTCGGTTGTGCAATAAGATGTCCTGCCACTAGGAAATGGAAGCCAACTCCATCGAGAAGCTAAAAGCGCACTAAAGGGATAACGCTTAGTGACTGGAACAAAGTAGCTCCATAGGAGTAGAGTAGGTGAAGGATTTTAATACTGCAGAAAGGCAGGTTGGAGAATGATTATCGATCAGATCAGAGAAGTACCGTTGACGTTGACACATCGGTATAGCTGTCCCGGTATTTTGAATTCAAATCGTTGGTTGGACCAATCGAATCGTCTACTAAAGGCATTCTTGCAAAAGAGCAAGAAGAGGAACTAGACGCGTACAGATTTGTCATGATTCCATTGTTAAAAAAGAGATTCCTTTCTCCTTTGGCACAGGAAGAAGGGCACATTATGCGACACAAACTCGTTAAGTAAGAAGATGGGCCTCCGGTCGTACTCTTGAGAGTTACCTCGGGGATAGAGCCATTCTTGGACTGCTACAAATGTAACTTCCTATTTAGTGTAGTGAAATAAATTCTTTCTTGTTTCGGGCGTAAGACAATCGCGCTTACCTAGGTTACCTCAATGTCGGGATAGACGGGCTTACCTCATACCTAATCGAAGTTACCAGGGTTGACTCAATACCGGGATGCCCTGTGATACCTAGATAGAAGGAGGAGTCCGCCCTTAGCCTTAGCCCAGTACTTCCTTTAGTAAAAAAAACCTTGGGGAGCTCATATCGGACTTATTCAACTAAGAGGGAAGGGATTGATCAATGAACTTTGGGCCCTTTCTATCCCGGGTAGGAAGCTTTGATCAGAGATAAGGCTAGCAATCGCTCGTTTTTCTTATTAGCACGATAGGAATAAAACCTTCTGTTATGAGTGAATCTCTATGGCTTCTTTCTTTTCTTTCGTAGGCCTATTTTCTGTAAGCTGAAGTCCTGTTAAAGTGCTCCTCTGGCAGTAGTACCTAACTCCTAATGAAAAGAAAAGCAATGTGTTCTATTCTGGGGTTGATGTGTCTGTTAGAAATCAACTAGATGACTGTCTGAAGTTTGCCGAAGGCAAATTGCCAGTTAGATACTTGGGAGTGGTTACGTCTATGCTATGAATGCTATGGTGTCTACGCTCTTTCATGTGATGCATTTTCCTCGCAACGGAAGCACTGTTACTATTGATCAGCTTTAATCATGTGATCCCCTTCCTCCTTCGATTTTAGACCATTCGATCCCCTTATCTGTTCCTAGTGTTTGGGTGGAGAGTACCCCACCACGGGTGAATTACGTTGTATCGTATCCTGTGTGTTCAATTGCTACTGAGAGGGAGCCTATACAGTCATGCTCACCTTCTCGGGACATGGTCCCGGTAATTGATCAGGTGATATATCCAATCGGGGCATTGGAGCAGTTCCTCTCCCCTGTTGGCCCGAGCGAGATAGATAACAAAGTCTTATTCCTTTGATGCTACTGCCCTACTTGTTGAAGGCTCAAAAACAGCTAGTCCCTTTTCGAGCCTTTTGACGCCTATCCTGAAGTGATTGCCTTCCTCTTGGTGGTTGAGAATGAGTTTTCTTTCTGGAGTTTCTCAGTTCCGAGCCTGAGCCTACTATTAGAAGTAGAAGATAGGAAAGTCTTATTTTGATCAAGTAAAGAAAGCGATTCAATTCGACGCCCCGCTTATCCCCATCTGCCTTTCCTGGCTTTCTTTTTCTTTTTTCTGTCTTTCTCGCTTATCCCGATCGGTTCTCAATGAACTTCACTATTCTAGTGGGAGTGAGGGAATAGAGTAAGTTAAAGGTCTTCTTAACAGTTGTTTGATTTGCCAGCTGACACCATAGCATAGTTCGCTTCCTTATCTTCAGTTCGCTTCCTCTCTTTAACGCTTGAAATCTCTCCCCTCAATAAAGCTTTCTTTCGGTTTAAAGGTTTCAAGGGAAGGGAAGCGAAGCGTTCTTTCTGAGTTCTTCCTTTATGAGGAAAAAGGAATTTATCCCGGCTCCCCTATTGCGTAAGGGCTCCTTCTTATTGTTATCCGCCTTTCAAGTAAGGGACCCAAGGTGCTTTCCCCGAGCGCTTTTACGCTATCAGCTATTTTTGGTTTGCATTTAGGCCATCCTCTTGTCTTGTCGACTCCCTTCCATTCCTTCCTCCTAAGCACAACAAGGGCTACTTCGCGGGCAATCACTTTCTAGATTCTGGCTTGCTAACCTAGTCAGCTCTACTTGCTTGAGGTTGATCTGATCTTCAATTCTCCTCGTGCAAGACAGGGCAGGCTTCGCTCCTCGCAAGACCAGGTTTGGGAAGAAGAAGAAAGACTCAAAGACCTTTCATTCGCGACTGACAATGCCCTACTTGTTGAAAGGTTGGTTAAAGATTCACTCTAGAGCTCAAGAATCAGAAAGATTTTAAGTAAGCAATTTACCAATCCTCTTCTTTCTTCGAATCCCTCTCCTTTTTAATCGAGTCTTTCTTCGAATCCCTTGCCCTTTCTCATCATATGTGCCCAGTACCCCGCCAGTTCCGAAAGGTTAAAGATGACGCGCTTGACGTCGTGACCGGGTGCCGGAATTAATTGGTCAAAACAAAATTGTCTTGCAAACCGGTGGGGATTTTACGGTTCTGCCCGAAGCACGTTGCCCTGCCGTAACGTCAGAATGCCGCATCGCATGGAGATCAGATCAGATACTATCTTTGATGCATTTTCACAACAGCAATAAGTAGCAAGGGCCCTTTTCATCGACCTTGTCGACCAATCATACAAGATTTAGGGCATCTCTTAAATACCATGCTTGTAGGGTCGCCACGTGAAGCTCATCGGATGACACTGGCTATCTTCGCATCGAACTTCCCGGCTTCAATGTTCTCAATTGCAAGCATCTCCGGGACATAATCTTTCAGCTTCCCCAGGTCCAGAAGCGGCAATCTCATATACAGCTTAGGAAAATACTGGTCCAGCCATGCATAGAAGTAGTGGACCGGGAATTCCGCATTGCACTGGCCTGGACCCACTTTCTCTTGGGCAACAGCGCCCAAACCGTAATAAATGCTGGCAAGGACGGCCGGGGCTATGGCTACTCTCTTTCCCTGCACCAATAACCCGGCCATGACGAATGTTTCCGGGCGAATGACGTTGCTGCGGTTGTTCGGAAGGACAAAGCGGCTCAACCAGAGAGCCAAGAATGCGGCTAAGTCGTCTCACTTGAGAATTCCGGAGTCGGGCTTCAGTAACCAGCTGCAAGGACTTCTTCTTCTCCAGCATATTATGCCGCTGGACTTGTGGTAGAATGGAAGTTGGCCGTCTCTGACATACCTTTCTTCTTGGCTCTATTAGGCAGTGGGGCCTGTCTCTCAATTTCACCCTTGAAGAAATGGTTCACCCAGCTGAAAAACCCCTTTCTATTATATTAGTAAAGCAGCAAGAAAACGCCCTCTTTTTATTAGTAAAGAGCAAGAAAACGGATGCGCGTTAGAGTGCGCAACGGATTTCGCGCGTTGGCGCGCTCAGGAGTTTCTTCTTGCTTTCGCGCGCAGCGCTCAGGGAGTTGCTTCTTCCCTCGTCGAGCCTTCTTCGATGAAGCGCCGGATCTGATCCTCGAATTGCCACAGCTCGTCCGCTCGTTCCCATGATGCTTCTCGTTCGGTAAGTCCCCTCCATTTCAAAAAGTTTATATGCTGGGACGCCCCGTCGACTCGTCATGCGTTCCGCTAGTATGCACTCCACGTCTTTGTCAAAAGATGCCATCATGCCGGTGCACGCCGCGAAACGCCTCTCGCTGGGTCTTCCATGGTTGTAGTTTGAAGCCTTAGCGCTTGAGCTTCGCATCTAAGCTATTTCTTAGCTATAAATAAGTAAGCAGCTACTTCTTTGCTATTGAGCGGTAATCCCTATTTCTTTTAGATATTTGTTCAACGAGAACGAAAGAAAACCACAAAGAAGAGGTGGGTGTAGTAAAGGATTGAAGACCTTATGTTCGAGATCAACCGAGGAGCTGATAATGCCATTAAAAATCCAATTCAAGTCCAAGATCCCGGCTAGGAGAAAGAAAGGATGTATCTCATGGAAGAGAATCCGCTTCCACGGGGGTAGCGTGCTGAACCGAGGGGAGGAAAGATCATTCGTAGACCTTTATCTGAAAGGTGGTGAACAAGTTGCCCCTGTTGGCTGGCCCGAAGTAACTCCCCACTTCGAACGCGGGTCTCTGGAAATGGCAGATTTCTGTCTTCGATCGGAGTTTGCACGAATCTGAGGAGATTCATACATAACTATTCACCTAGTAGTTAAATACGAATCGAATTGAGCGCGACTTCTGCTCATCAAAAGTGGGATAAAAGTGGGATTTAGTAAGCGTATTCTAACTAAATAACAGAGCTGCTGAAGGCAGAGGACTCTTGGCCCTATCACACAATAGGTATAGAGTTTTAAGTGAGCTTTGAAAGAGGGTTAGACGATGAATCTAGGGCAGCAGATTACACTGCAAAAAAAAGAAGTACATCGGCTTAAGCAAAGGAATGAATTCTTTGAAAAGAGGCCCTTTATCCTAGGGAAGGAATCCGCTGACAACGAGCTCCGCCGCTCAAAGAGCTTGCCGGCTGACCACTGCCGTCCCATTCTTGAGTGAGCTGTAAGAACTCATTTGTTATATTCTACAACCTTAACCTTACTATTGACTGGGAATACCACCTTACTCGTATCTTTCATTTCTTCTGTAAGAAAAAAGAGTTCATTGACCTATATACCTAGATCCGGTTGAAGCTGTTCGGAGAGCCCTAGCGGGTTAGATCTCTCAAGCTCTTCCCTTCCCTTATCTGCCTGCTCCCTTACTTGAAACTTAAGTACACAGATCTTCCTCATCTTTCATTGTATGGACTTTACTCTGTTATGTCAAAAACAGTTTTTTATCATGTAACATAAAAGCGAGTAATTTGAGAGAATGCAATACCAATACAATATAAAAAGGAGTAATCCGAGATAATGCAATACAGTATAATATTTGTTTTTCGATTCCGTCAAAAGCTATATCAAATATCCCAGGTACAGAAGTTGCAGAAAACCTTTTGTTATGTATTATAGAAAAGAGGACTCCATACGTAAATGAAATCTTGTACGGGGTAAGACTAGACGGCATCCTTAGGGCCGTCAAATCCTATGTGTATGTGGTCGTCTTACTTAGCTATAGAAAAAGGAAGGAGTGACGCTTTGGTTACCGAATAGTTAGTAGGCTCGGTCCCAGGTTCAGGTTCTCTCTCTATTTAGGAGACGGGTAGGATTCCGTTCCGTATTCGAACTCTTGGTGAGACTGATCTAGAAGTTTTATGCAATTATGAACTAGACGGAATCTTATCAGAGCAGATCTCTAGTCAAATTACAGTAAGCTAGGCAGCTATCGAAGAGCGTAGGCTGCGCCCTGAATCAACGAAGTTAGCTGCTTGGCGTTCTCGCATCGATTTTTTACGTTGTCATTCCTCGAGAGTTGTTACTCGTTGGAGTGACTAGCGCGTCTCGTAAACCTTAGCTATAGCTAACGCAAAAAATGGATTCTACCTGGTGTTTATTGTAATGTAAATGAATCGATATGTTTTATGTATTTATTATGTATTCTGTTTTATGTATTCTTAGGCTTGAAAGGGAGTTCTCACTTTTTTTTTTTAACTCAAAACCTTACGGGCTAACGAATGGATGATTCACTGAACGAAAGCCAAGCTATTTCATTCTGAGCTTAACCAAGTATATAGAGTGATAAGTCAAGTAAGGCAAGTCCATAATTAAGGCAAGGAAGGGCGTGTTGGTTGCTGATACCGAGGTTTAAGAGATGAGATCGCACTATGGAGAGTTTAGTTCACATTCTATATTTGCTGTCTACCCTATTTCCTACTTACTGGAAGCGCTAAAACTTTCTTTATGAAATGCTAAGAATGAAGTTCCTTTTACCGACCGATACCAAACCTTTTAGGGGGGTTTCAAGCGAATAGTCCTTTGGGGTATCGTATCGACACGCGTCTTAACCTCGATCACCCCCTCACCTCAGGAATCTTAGGTAAAATATATGTAGTAGAGATAGACTTTTTGTCCTATGTTTATATGTGCGTAGTTCCAGTTCGATAAGTTTGAAAAATACACAAAGATGAATGAGCTAGTGAGTGTGAGATGAGATTGGTTTTTTCCTATCTTTATGCCCTTGGATGAATTGAATCATGACTTGACTAAACTCAGATCTGTCTGTGAAGAAAGAGGCTAAGCCAAACAGATCCTAGGTAGCTGGATTTGATTGTATTGCTATTCCATTGCCTTTTAAGCTATTGTTTTGGACTTTCTGTGTCTGACTCATAACAATCTTAAACTAAACATTTAAAGCCCCTGGCTGGTCTCTGCTCGAATCCATCTTTCTATTGATCGAATGAGTAACCTACCACTACCAAACACCTCCTTTCCTCAGGGGCGGGAAGTAGCGTATATGTTCATCAGCAGGAGTTGGCTTTCAGTCCATTCCCTACCTATACTATAGGGCGAGAAGCTCAAACTACTTGAAAAGAAAAGCTTATTCTATATAAAGGTATGAGATCTACCTGTTCCTTTCACTGCTGACGCATCATTCAGCCATAACGAGATCGAAAGCGCGGTGAGACAATCTATCTATAGTAAAGAGCGGATGGCCAACTCAATCAAATCAATAAACAAAGGAAAACATTCTATTCCATACCTATATAACGGCGAAGAGAGGAGGTATTATGTCTAGTAAACAAAGGGGAGAAAGAAAAAAGTCTGGTTCATACATATCGAATCATAAACAAAGGGAAAGATCGCAACTATCCCGCATCTACAGCTCGAGATCCGTCCTATTGGATCGGTTACCGGTTCACTTAATCACTTAAATAGATATAGCAGTCAATTCCATTCCGACTGGTAAGCCCGAGGGGGGATTGTCTCAAAAAGAAGTTAAAGCGGGTAGAGTACAGCTCTACCTAATCAAAAGAACAAAAAGGGCTGTGGTCGAGATATGCTTCCCCGTATCCAGGAGGGGTGGGGTGGGCTGCCCGATCTCCCTATTCAAGAGAGGTGGGCGAACTGCCTATATAGCTGTCATTGGTTCCCCACTCCAAGGAAAAACAGAGCCTTGAAAGGTTGAGAGTCACCCCGAAGGTAAATACAGACACAGATCTCTCAATAGATCAAGGGATTGGTTTTTTCATTCATCATGGCACTAGCACGAGAGACTCAGAAAAAAGAACCTTTGCTGCCCCTCTTTATGCAAGAAAATCCATCGTACTTACTACTGGGTTAGGGACCCCAAACCACTGATTTGCATAGGGGAGAATGGCCTTATCAGATATGTGGGTTGGAGTGGAAAGCCCGTTTGAAAGAAGTCTTGGATCCCCTTTACCTGGCCATCAAAAGCCTGAGAGCAGCGGTACAAGAGCTAGGAAGAAGCCTAGCTCGTTAACTCTTTTCTCTTTACTAATAGCCGTAGGGTGAGCCAAAAGAACTAGACTTAGCTGCTGAAAGAGCCCTTTCTCGATAAGCAGGAGAATGTTTCATAAACAGATCAAGGGTAGGCGAATGAATGAATTGATCTTAGTCTTGTTCTAGTTCCTTCTCCATGGACTATGTGATAAGAGAATCGCTAAGTAGATAAGGAGACAAGTATCCAAGTCCAATGATTCTATTTGTATGAGACAGTAGCGGTTTGAGATGCATGCAGTGAACAGAGCAAGCATCTCGGTATGACAGGTACTGAAGACTGAAGCAGGGAATCTCACTAAGCAGGGGTAGCCACTCCAGGGATGGTGTGTGGGAATCCATGTTCGAAAGAGATTCGTTCTATTTGTCTGATTCTCTTCTTACTCTTATTGCTGGTAAGGAAGCAAGGCAAGGGTTGGAAAAGGAATGAAATTCTCGATTGAGTGAGAAGGACACAGTTTAAAGTCAATCAGTTGCTGCTCTCTCCTGAGAGGAAGCGGCCGAAAACCAATCAAAGAACTTGACTTCTGGTTCGAGAATCAAGAAGAAAAGGAGCTACTACACATGGCGAGGAGCATTCCTTACCACAATACAAGGCGGTTAGCGGTACCAAAGGAAGAAGGCAAAGGTGATACTTACCACAGGGTATACTGCTCCTACTACTCCTGATACCAAGGAGAATCCTTATACTACCAATGTCACATTGACAAAAGGGATTTGCCTAGTTATGGTTGAGGTGATCATCGGGCACTGGGACAATAACGGGGGACTTAACCTGGCTTAAATCGATTAGTCGGACAGTCTTGCGCTTTGAAATCGTAAGTTTGGAGGGACTCATGAACTATCCCACAGTGAGGGTATTTTGACAGGCCTTCCACTTCTTTATTAAAGGGCTTACGGGCAGCATTACCGGGCTTACGCTCCTCGCTTTATGGGACCCAATCCCTACCCCGGATATGGCGTCTTGGGGGACCTCTTACAAGAAAGGAAGATCGGCAAAGTGGATCGCGAAAGGAAAGTTCCTACTTCGCACAAGCAGCATGACGAAGCAAAAATACTCGGGACTGGTGAATAAGAACCAGTTCCTACTTCTTCACGGGGTTCACTATCATAGCAAGTAACCAGGTTCTACTTACACCGGTCTACTTACGCGCACAAAGACAAGACGTGCAGGTCGTCCTTTTACTCGCGGGGCAGTGCCATCTAGTCTCCATCAGAGCATCAAGTATATCGCCAAGAACCATCTGGTCACAGTACATGCAGAAGAGGACCTCACACTCCTTCGGTCCCCGGCAATACCATTCATAGATGTGGAAAACAATATCCCGCCAGATGCTCATCATGCTTTCGAACTGGTACCCGCTACCTTTGTTCCAAAACATGCATTCCCCTCCAAACCACAGCTCTCTAGCAGTAATCTAATGGTCGCCAAGATCATGTTAGAAAATGGTTTTGAACCTGGAAAAGGGATAGGTCAAGGTCTCCAAGGCAGAATCAACCCGATAGAACTCCGCAAGGCGGATGGCACCTTTGGGTTGGGGTACAAGCCCACCAAAGAAGACAGAAGAAGGGCAGTCGAGGAACGCCGAAGAAAGAATCTGGAAAAGTGACAAGGAAGAGGGTCAATCCCAACAAGCCTCAGGAACATACCTCCCATTTCAGTAAGATTTTATTCCTGCACCTGAACCAACAACGTAGGCCGATAGTACTTATCTCAGATGTCAACTTCAATCGCATTCCGCTAGTTTAGTTTGCTTTAACCACAAAAGATAGTGCAACCCCTAGTATCGTCACGAGCGGGATTCGAACCCGCCTTTCAGGAAGCAAATCCCGGGCGACCATAACGCATCTAGAACGTCAACAAGGGCCTTTAGCTTGATGAATCGAGAATGTAGTGGAATAGCTCGTCGACTGAGAGAAGGACCGGGAAGCACTTCCAAGAGCAACAGATGCGAGTTGGCTTAATTAAGGGAAAGCAGACTCGCCTGCCACAGCCCTGTTAACTATTGGAATCAGGAGCTTCCGATCCCATCCCTTCAATCACCGTTACTCGATCCGAACTGGAACTGACCTGGAACCGAACTACCACACTACGTCCTGCTGCTGCTTCCCTGGTCTGACTGGAACTATTACTAAATGATATTTCCTGGACCACGTTGATGGTACCAGCTTGAGTGAAGGAAGTTGCAGTAGAAAGAAGAAGGCATCGTTGCCCAACCAATCAGATCAGTCACCCGGGAAAAACGTGGCAAGTCCTGATCTAAAGATGTTGCTTGGAGAAGGTGGCAAAAGAGCGAAGCGAGGGTCCGAAGGAGGGTGGCGCAAGATGGACGAAGTGGAAGCACAGTTACCTTAGCCCCTAAAACTAGTTGGAAGAAGAACCAGCCCATCTTTTTTCTTGATGAATTGAGGGGAACCTGATAGAAAATATGGCACGAAGACTGCCCGAAAGGGGGTCTCATCTCTCACTGCAGCACTTGCCGCCTACCCCTGAAATGGTCGAGAAAGTAGATCTGGTGAACGAACCAGCTTGAGTGAAGGAAGTTGCACTTCCAGTACCAAGTTCATATTCTAATCGCTGGATCCACAAACGAGACTGAAAGTCGAAGTGGACTACAACTCGATCTCGTGATTGCTCGGGTCTTGTAACATCCAGTTGCTGCCTATTTAACTAAGGCTCTCTCTTGACCGGCTTTTGGGGAGCGAAGCGATCGATCTTGTTTGACTGAGGTGCTCACTGGGTCTTTCAGATTGGTAGCTTCTTTCCCGTCTTGGTCCGTGTCGAAGAGAAATATGGAACCCATCAATGCCCGACCCTAGACTTGAATGAAGCAGCCCGGCTTGGAGCCCTATTTTGGTTATGGGTATCGTGTAGATCCAGCCAAATCCCATATTAGAGACATTGGGGCACCTGCACCTTTATATTAACAAAAAAGATAGGGACCGACCCTTCTCTTCTATCTATACGTGGGATACATTCCCTCTTATCCGGTTAGGGCTTCTTCCCAAGAAATGAACAAGCATCGAAGGCCATTAAAAGCCATGGTACTGAGACCCACCGCTCACCCAACTCACAGTGCGTGGTCGAATTCCTAGGGCGGGCCACACCACACTATAGAATGAAGAATGAAAATTGCTAGCCTTTATTATTTCACATTCCACGGGATTCTCCTTCTGCATCTTTTCCGAGGCTTCTTTCTCTAAGAGCGCATGCCGAATGGGCCCAATTATGCACCTGGCTGCCTTATTGCAAAACCCATCAATCCCCGGAGGTTGGTATACGAAATACAAAGAAAGGCGGAATTTGCAGCATTCAAGTTATTGAAGAAAGTCTTTCCTATAAGAAAGAGGGGGCATTCCGTATTAATTAGATAGAATGAGGGAAGCCTACTTTGATCTTGTTCTAAAGTGCGCCCATTAGTACTACTAAAAGAGCCAGGCCAAACAACAGGCTTCTTATATAAATAGAAAGCCCTTTCCCTATCTGCCTTATCCGCACCTATCTACTCTTTTCTTTGGAATGGAAGGTTCGGCTATTCAAATCGTAAGCATAGATTTGGAAATAGATAAGTGGAAGGGTTCTTTTTTTCTATAAACCTCGCAGAAGCGGGAGAGCGATCAACCAATTGTTGGGTTCCTGTGCCCTAGTTTATTCATGTGGTTGGGTTAGGCGTATCCGAAACGTAGGTATTACTCTCTTTCTTGGCCTTACCTTTCGGAAATGTAGACGGGTAAAGCGGATGGAAAGTCTCTCATAGCTACATAGAGATCGAGCTTGGAGGCCAGTCTAGCAGGTGATTTGATCGGGCGCCCACGGAGGCTGCGAAGGGGAATCGGTTCTACTTGAAACGGGGACGATCATCCCAATGGTCACTCATATGGTACTATATGTAGGAGATATTCTGAAAGATCTCATAAGGAGAAGGGAACGACCCCCTTCGATCCTGCCTGCAAAATTGGGGAAGATAGATAAAGGGGAGCTGGCTTGACCAATAGGTACTTCTTCGCTCTAATCTAAATGGAGATAGGGCTTGATGAATCGAGGAGATGGAAACTTCCAAGCAACTTTATGGCGATTTGCAAAGATCGACTCCTACTGTGCCCAACAGCGCTTAAAAACAAGCAAACATTTAACATCTTTTTCAGAGAGGGTGACCGGTTTAATCCCTTCATCGGGAATATATATGAGCTCTCCGATTAGCAGACTCTGAAGAATGAGAAGGAACCACGGCTGCTGCTTCTTTAAATAAAAAAAGTTTTGGATCATCAATATCGTTCTTGATGCTAAAATCTCCCTCTATAGGTGTCGAGGGGCTTTACGGCTTCTTCATTCCTAGCCGAAAGTTTAGTCTAGTATTTGACCCAGCCTAGTTCTGGAATCGGAATGTTTTATAGATATGCTTTCAAAAAAGCAAGGAGTTCACAAGCTATTGATCTACTATATAAGCAGAAAGGGGTGATTAAAAAGCAGCTCGAGACCTCATGGACATAGAGCCTTCCTCTCCCGTTGCTGTTCGGGCTCGGCCGTTAAAGGACGTACCCAAATAGAGCCGTTTAGGCGATAGAATCCTTTATCATGTTTGCCTATCTGACATGACTAACGTTGGTTTTTCTTTCTCAAATAGGGCCACTGGATGCGTTTGGGGATAGGAGGAGATTGACCACTAGGGGGTTCACATGACATGATCTGGAACGGGTGACTCCACTAGCAAGGGAACGGCGGATTCATAATCCACTCTCGCTAATTAGACAAACGGGAATCGAACCCAATTACGAGAGCCTACTATCTCTGTCCTCAACAGTCGCTTCTTTTCTTGCTATCTTTTTTTCTTACCAAATTGCTTAGGTAATTATGGGTGATCGCTCCTTCTTGACCAGGAACTATAGATGCAACTCATATCGTTGAGGTATTGTTCCCTTCGATCGAATAGATTTCCGGAATTAGCTAAACTAAAACAGAGTGTTTTGTACTTTCCTTTCCCTATGGTCAAGCTGTTTCACTCCTTAGCACAAGCGATAAGCGATAAGAATACCTTTCCTAAGTGACAGTTCAATCGTGCCATTGTTTCATTTTCCCCGTATTTTTTGTTGAAAAAGCAAGAGGAAATGGCACATTATTAGATTAGATCAATAGTGCAGGCATGTGTGGGACTTTTTTCGGAATCGAAAGAGCTCTTTTGAGGTTTGAGGGAATTGAATCAGAAAGCAGGCCCTTTCTTTTGCAATAATTAGGCTCTTACTGCTCTAGAAAGAACTTCCCTTGAATCAACTGCTATTGAAGACGGTGCTATTGATATTGAATCAGCTGTGGGACTTAGGTGCCTTAAGCGGAAGAGGGGATTTCTTTCTGGCTGCTACGCCCCTTTCTTATTATTTTTCCGTCTCTGAAGTGAGTGAAGTCAAGCTAGCGTCAGCAAATCGGACATAAGCAATACACGTAAATCCCCGTCCTTTAGAAAGACGATAGCGATTCCCTTCCAGTGCTTTAATTAAGAGTTCAAAGAGTAACCTATAAGAATAAATGGTAGGAATACCCGGAGCGTAGCTCTCTCGGAACTTACCTCAGCGACTTGAAGCATTGCTTCCTATCGGCTTCGGGCCGAAAGAGAGTGAGATGGAACCCTGAAGAGATCTAGCGTTACGCAATCTTTCTAAGAAAGTCATTTCAGTCATCGATTGCCTGCTATTCCCACTTCCAGACTTGAGGAGTGAAAGGCTGGAAGTTCTTTTCCTAGGTTGACTCATGAGTTAGTGTGCAAGACCCATTGCTAGGCTCTCCTCTTTCTTAGATGTTCTAACAGTGGGATTTTAGCTTTGCTGGATTTCCCACCAAATAACCATCCTTAGATCCCTAGTCTTAGAGCTAAAGGAAGTCCTCTAACTAATAGAATCCCCCGAAGGAGAAGGCTGAGTTCTCTTTCCTGTGCTATCAATAATAAGGAAGGGACTTTTTCTTTTAGGAATAATGAAAGTGAAGACGTTCAGCTACCATAGAATCAACAGACTCCTTCTTTCTCTCCTGCATGAGATCTTGACTATTTGGGATATCCTTAAGAAAAGAAGACAGAAGGTGCTCAGTCTCTTTGCTTGTTTGCTTGACTCCCTGACTACCCGGCTACCGTTTGTTTGCGTTGAGAGCGAGGACCGAGATAGGGAAGTGCATTAAGCCTACGCTAGGCAATTGGACGAGACTATTACTGGGAAACAGACCGAGACTTTTCTATATAGGTGCTCCCTCGCAATACTAATGGGAAGGCCTTCGTTACAGAGAGGAAATGATAACCACGTATTAATGCCGAAGGTCCTGAACCAGATGGGGATATTCAGACTGCCCCACTAGCGCTTATGCCCTTTTGCTTCCACTAGCCCAGCTGATCGTACATTACTGCTCGATTACTTTCTACTTTCCTAGCGACTCGACTAGCTACTTTCCCGCTTGACTGGAGCATTTCATTGACCGCCTATCCGGAGTTAGAAAATCTCTTTCTCCCGGGCCTACGAGAGACAAGGCAACGCATGACACTAAACAACCAAACTAAGATCCGCTTTCACATCCTATTCATATAAGAAATTCCTATACTTGACGGGTGAGCAAACCACCTATCTTCATTTCCCTACGGAACTGAATTCCAGGGCCTTGACTTTCACTCCTTTCCTACTTGAGATAGATCTTATCCTTACTTGACTGCCAATCCGCTTGAACACTGAACTTACTTACTCAACTACTTCCCCGCTCTCCCCTTTCTCCGTTCTGTAGAAATGGAATCTCAGGTTGAACTGAACTTATTCAATTGTGGGTCAGTCAAGTAACGAGGAATGCCAGTAGGAGTTTCCGTCCCTGCTGTCCGTAGTGAACGTGAACCTTGAAAGCAGTCTAGGAGCGAATTCGGTAGGAGCTGCTTGCCCAGTCAGAAAGCTAGGCTCCGTCGAAGGCGAAAGATCGAATCTCAGGCCAATAAGCTACGAAACGAATTAGACAATGGGTGATTAAATTGCGAATCCTTCTCAATATAAATTATATATGAATTGGTCCGGTCAAGTAAAGAAATGAAATGCTCCAGTCAAGCTCAATATCTCATTAGGAAGGGAATGGTGTCTAGTCATCCAACCTCCTCTTAGAAAAGGTAGGACGGGATTCGTTCTGTGTGCCTTTGCCTTCGGGCTTGGCACGGGACTTCTTATTATATTATATTAGAAAAGGTGACTGACTCTGATCTTTCTTATCAAAGCGAGGAATTCGTTTCAGTGAAGTGGGGCTTTCACGCTTCAGTCTTCAAGTGCCTAAGTTCAGTCTCCGTTCGATAGGTACGAGAGTAGGAAGTCGGGTTCTAAGCCTTATTCAAAGACAGTTCGAGGGACTTTCAGCAAAGCGGTTTCGTCTGTCAAGGCTTCTACGCCCTGTAATTCAGTGATTTTAGAGTGAAAGAGAAAGGGAAGGTATCAAGATATGAAAGTAGGGGCTTTCTAGTTCGATTGATAGGTCCGTGGGCTTTCTAGTTAGATTGATAGGAAGGGGGAGCCAATAGCGAACCAGGAATCCAATATTTGAAGGAGGTTGAACGGTTCTCACCACTCCATTTGGGGCAACGTGATAAGCGAATCCACTTCTTTTCGAACGGCTTTTATCGGTCAACTTTCATAAGCAAATTCAAGATGGCAGAGAAGGAGAAGGATCTGTCCACGAATACGGATTAGGGAACTTCTTTCTCGTTCCTAGCTTGAGTTTCGTTTTCTTTTGCAGGACAGATGAGACTAGACTGACTAGCTTTCCTCGGTCTTCCTTTCTCGACCTTGAGCTTGAGGAAGATCAGCGGATACACAAGTCATTCTGTAACGAAAGTGGTTGGTAGTAGAAGACTAATACCAATGAGCATATGAGGCACATCCAGCTACCAGAGCTAAGAGAAAGGTAGGACCTTAGCCTAGTGAGTGACTTTCTTCAATTCAAGAAGAGGGAGAAAAGGCTGACGTGTGCTTCCAGCCTCACTCCCCAAGTGACTCTTTCTTGTCCGGTCGTACTACCCCATTTCGAGGACTCGGATTAAGTTCTTTCGATTCCGGGTTCCAAATAAGGCAGGCCAAGGATCCGCCCTTTCCTTTACGGAGATCTCTATCTCAGCTAGGCGAATTAAGTCCCAATTCAATGCTCTAGGCAATCCATCTCAGAGTGAGTTATGAACAGCTTGGGAGGAAGACCATCGGGTCTTAGTCCCATGATTATCAAGGAAAAAGAACACAAGGAAGAAGGTACGGCGCCCTCGCCTTATTAAGAAGGAATTCACCATCTTGCCGAGAGATCCCAGACTTGAATAACAGCTTCTTCTTATTCACACTCGACGAAACGGAAAGAGAAATAAAAATTCCTCGATGAAGTCAGATCATAACTAGATTCCTTCCAGATCGTAAGGCCGCATTTACTTGCTCCCTCTTAGGATCGTGCTTCTGCTAATGTTTTGGAGGTGGCCTTTGTTGATCGGGTGAAGGATTGAAACGGGTTGAGACGCTTACTTTGAAGAAGGTTCTGTTACTAACATGTTTACTTCCATTGTGGGTAATGTATTTGGGTTCAAAGCCCTGCGCGCTCTACGTCTGGAAGATCTGCGAATCCCTGTTGCGTATTGTAAAACTTTCCAAGGACCGCCTCACGGCATCCAAGTTGAAAGAGATAAATTGAACAAGTATGGTCGTCCCCTGTTGGGATGTACTATTAAACCTAAATTGTCCCTTGTAGACTCGTGACGCAACACGACTGAACCCTATTTTTGATATTTAGGGCTTGGGGTTCCGTTGCGCCCCGTATTCCGCGGCGACCATTTCGCGCGGTTCGATCCATTTCCCGATCCGATTCATCCGATAACGTACCTATATGAGTGGGATGGATGGTCAATCATTTTCAGTCTTTTTCGGCAGGACCTAGACCCATTGAATGAACGTAAAGGGTTCGGGAAGTAGCGCGTGCCAGCATTCACTGGTGGAAGGAATGGCAGCAGCGAGAGCATCATAGTTGACATGGTCGGAGCTACAGCCCCCATATCCGTCTCTACTATTTCTGTAATTGACTCCCCATCTCCCGCTCCCAACCCCGCAATCGTAGGCAGCAAACGTAGGCTTTAAATGGCTAATTATATAGTAAAGGGCTCACGCTTGTTCGGGGGTCTTGCTAAGCAAGTCAAGTATAGGAAGCAAGCAAGAAAGGAGCAACGCATAGTAGTAGGGTAGTCTTCTGAACTTAATAGGAACGTTTCCCCCCAGCCCCCTCGGGGGAGCTACTATTAAAGCAGTCGGGCTGACTCCATTCGTCAAGCCGAATGGCGGGCTGGTAAAGCAGCTCAGGGAAAGCGTATCGGATCAGAGAGTCAAAACCGCTAGTTTCAGCTGTAAGTGAAGTAAGTGTTGTCGGTCTCGGAAGGTAGACTTTGAGATAAAACTCCTTGCTTTCTTTTTTGTTTTAAAGCTACACTCTCTTAAGGGCCGGTAGCAGGCGCTTGGCACTCGTGATAGTCAGTTTCGGCTTTGCTTTTCAGGTCAGGACACGGGAAGGGATTGATCAAAGATCATGTTTCGTGTTCGGGTACTAGCGGTCAGGGCAAGAGCCTTAGTAAAATCCTAGGCTTGGTCGGTAGTCAAGTGATAGAGAGAGTTTCCTTGCTTAAAAGATCATGTTTCTTCTTCTTTAGGCGGTTCCTTCAGTACTGGTACTCAGCGACGGTAGTAAGCGAAAGGCGGGCCTTTTTCATGGCGAGTCACCTGTGGTGGCTTCTTTGAAAAAGGAGAAGGGGAGGAACGAAACAAAGCAGATCTGGACTTGAGTTCAGAAGTTCCGTCGATGTAGGCGGCGAAGAGCAAGAAAGAAGACACATTTATAATAAAATACGTAATTAGAAAGGTGAAGCCGCTAAAGGGGTGTGAAAAGGAATGAGAGATGTTAGGCGGGGCGAGAAAGAGTCTCAAGATAGATTTTCCATCGATGAGTCAAGCTCAAGATCTCATTAAGGGGGTGCTCCCGTGCCTTTGTTTCCTCCGCGATCTTCTCTGGTCCATTAGTCAGAGTAGTTGCTCGTTGCATGGTCAGGGTCCACATGAGCTGGCCTATTTGTCTCTTGCTCTCGTTCCTTTCATATGTTTACCTTTCTATCCTGACTTTGAACTGTGACTTAACAACTATGAGTAGCCGATTGCCGACCTTGAGTTATGTCGCTTTTCTTGATCAGTATCAGTCGATTGGAAAGCGCTGCCCCTCCATAACCAGCCGCCCTTAGCGGTTCATTCATGTTACGAGGCCTTAGCTGTTAATGAACGACGTTACGAGGAAAACCATGACCCCCTCCGGAACA